GCCTTATCGAGTGTGTTATCCAATTTTAAAATTGGTTTATTCCGCAGCAGCAAATGCTAGCCACAATTGGGATTTCAAGAAAACAAGTTTAGTTATTAGTAAAGCCGAAGTTAGCAAGGGTACTACTATAAAAAAATTGAAACCTCGAGCTCGGGGGCGGGGTTATCCAATAAAAAAAACCGCTTGCCATATAAGAATTGTGTTGAAAGATACATCTTGGTATGAGTATGACGAAAATAAAGAATATCTCTTAAGATGAATGAAAAAAAAAAAGAAGCACGAAGATATGACGGATTATTCTATAGTATAATAGTGGGGGATTATGGGACAAAAAATAAATCCACTCGGTTTCAGACTTGGTACAACCCAAAGTCATCATTCTGTTTGGTTTGCACACCCAAAGAATTATTCCCTAGGTCTGCAAGAAGATCAAAAAATACGACATTGTATCAAAAATTATATACAAAAAAATATGAGAATATCCTATGGTGTCGAGGGAATTGCACGCATAGAAATTCGAAAAAGAATTGATCTGATTCAAGTCATAATCTATATGGGATTCCCTAAGTTATTACTAGACGGTGGAATCCGAAGAGTTGAAGAATTGCAGAGGAATATACAAAAAGAACTGAACTGTTTGAACCAAAAACTCAACATTACTGTGACAAGAATTCCAAGCCCTTATGGACAACCTAATATTCTTGGAGAATTTATAGCGGGGCAATTAAAGAATCGAGTTTCGTTTCGAAAAGCAATGAAAAAAGCAATAGAATTAACTGAACAGGCGGATACAAAAGGAATTCAAGTCCAAATTGCAGGACGCCTCGATGGAAAAGAAATAGCACGTGTCGAATGGATCAGAGAAGGTAGGGTTCCTCTACAAACCATTCGGGCTAAAATTGATTATTGTTTCTATACAGTCCGAACGATCTATGGGGTATTAGGCATAAAAATTTGGATATTTCTAGAGGATTAATAAGAATGCCTTACTTGTCTTTCTTCTTTATGTGATATCCATTGCAAAAAAAATAAACAACAACAAACTCTTCGCTTTCGGTCTTTTTTTTATTTCTGAATTTTTTATTTTTAATGACAATTCTTAATTTTTATAGGATTGCATAAAAAAATGATTAATGATTTTATAGAATTTCTATGCTTAGTGTGTGACTCGTTAGTTTTTTTGAGAAGATAGGATTAAAAAAAGGAACCGACCTTTACTATGAACTCATTACTATAGAACTAATAATCAACTCATCGCTTTGCATTATCTGGATACCAAAAAGCAGTCAAAATATGATATATTGATCATATACTTGTAGCAACTGCAAGATTTCTTGTATTGCATAGAAAAGAAAACCAATCGAATTGTGATAGAAAATAAAGTATACAGATAAAAGGAAGCTTGATAGAAAGCTAGAAAAAAAAATGAATGATATATAATTCCAATATGTATGTAAGGTTTATGAGTCTTCTCAGAAAAACACAAATCAAATAAGGCAATGTAATAAAGCATCAATACGGATTGATCTAGTTATGGGCGAATCAGTTCGTTCATATAAAAATAAAAAATAATCAAGAGCCTCGAGCCAATAAAGACTGAGAAGATTGACTCAAGAAAAAATCTTCTGCGGGGGCTCCGTTGTAGAATTCAAACCTAACCATGAATTGAGAAGCAATGGGAACGAAAGAACCCACGAATACGGGGGATTCCATTGAAAAACGAATCTTAATAATTCATTGGGTGGGATGGCGAAACGAACCAGGAACCAATTCAGTTATTCCCAAAAGGCATGAACGAATCCTACAGTGAAATAGATTTGAAAAAGTCAATATTCGCCCGCGAAGTTTTTTAGTAGATTACTGCTATTCACTCTCATTCGATTCTTTTCTTTTTAATTTTGAATAAAAAATCAAAGCAAAAAGAAATAACAAAAACACATTCTTCATAAATCAAATTGATTTAAATGTTTCTAAATCCAAACAAGATATCAAAATTTCGAATTTAGAATAGAAACATTTAAATCTTAAAAAATCCAGGATTCAGTATATTTTACGAAAATTTGAAAATTTGAATCCTTTCGTTCGCGAGGAGCCGGATGAGGAGAAACTCTCATGTCCGTTTCTGTAGTAGAGATGGTATTGAGAAAGAACCATCCACTATAACCCCAAAAGAACCAGATTTCGTAAACAACATAGAGGAAGAATGAAAGGGATATCTTCTCGAGGAAGCCGTATTTCTTTCGGTAAATATGCTCTTCAGGCACTTGAGCCCGCTTGGATTACATCTAGACAAATAGAAGCAGGTCGGCGGGCAATGACCCGAAATGTGCGCCGTGGTGGAAAAATCTGGGTATGTATATTTCCGGACAAACCAGTTACGTTAAGACCTACGGAAACACGTATGGGTTCAGGGAAGGGATCCCCCGAATATTGGGTAGCTGTCGTTAAACCAGGTAGAATACTTTATGAAATGGGTGAAGTTGGAGAAAATATAGCCAGAAGGGCTATTTCAATAGCGGCGTCAAAAATGTCTATACGAACTCAATTTATTATGTCAGGTTAGACAGGTAGACCGACGGAAAAAAGTCTTAGAGGTAAAAAAACAATTGTGGGTTTCTTTTATTTTGAATTTGAACAAGAATATCTCTTTTTTTTACTTCGACTTTCTCTTTGCATTGAAAGAACAGATTCAAAACAAAAATGATATGATTCAAGCTCAAACCCATTTGAATGTCGCGGATAACAGCGGGGCTCGAAAATTGATGTGTATTCGAATCATAGGAGCTAGTAATCGCCAATATGCTCATATTGGCGACATTATTGTCGCTGTGATTACGGATGCATTACCAAACACACCTCTAGAAAGATCAGAAGTGATCAGAGCTGTAATTGTTCGTACTTGTAAAGAACTTAAACGCAACAACGGCATGATAATACGATATGATGACAATGCAGCAGTTGTTATTGATCAAGAAGGAAATCCAAAAGGAACTCGAGTTTTCGGCGCGATTGCCCGAGAATTGAGACAGTTAAATTTCACTAAAATAATTTCATTATCACCTGAAGTATTATAGTATCACATCCGACTTAATAGAGTAGAGTCCTACTCGTCTACTTAGTTATTGAATGAAATAGATAACTTAAATTTAGTGAATCTAATTTTATCTGACGCATATCTCTTTATTTATTTCAAATATTTGAAAATTCAATAAAAAATTTTGAAGTATTTTATTGTTTATATTATTTAATAATATAATATTAAATAATAATATAATATTAAACATTCTTATTCTTATTGAGTTATTGAATATTTTTTTTATTACATAAAAAGTAAAAAAAAGCATGTTGATTAGATCAATAACGTGGAGGCAACAAAAATTAAAATTTATCATGGGTAGAGACACTATTGCTGACGTAATAACCTCTATACGAAATGCTGACATGAATAGAAAAGGGATGGTTCAAATAGAATCTACTAACATCACGGAAAACGTTGTAAAAATGCTTTTACGAGAGGGGTTTCTTGAAAACGTGAGAAAACATCAGGAAAACAACAAATATTTTTTGATTGTAACCCTACGACATAGAAGGAATAGAAAAGGAATGTATCCAACTATTTTAAATTTAAAACGAATCAGTAGGCCTGGTCTACGAATCTATTCTAACTATCAACGAATTCCTAGAATTTTAGGCGGGATGGGAATTGTAATTCTTTCTACTTCTCAAGGGATAATGACAGACCGAGAGGCTCGACTGGAAGGAATTGGGGGAGAAATCTTGTGTTATATATGGTAATCCTTCTTATATCTGAATTGTCGCCAAAATAGGATTGACTATTTGTCAAAAGAAAAAAAGACGTGTTAATTACTCTTAACATTATTTGATATTTCGAGAGGTTTTAACTAAAACGAAAAGAACAAAAAATGGATTCCTAATTCATAATAACAAGGATTCGAATGATTAGGTGCTTTTTTTTTAACCATCAGCATTTCTTTGATGAGAATACAATTCGAGATTGGGGTTTCAAATTTCAAGAAATTGATTTTCTTCCAATAAGTATACTCAGAATTCAGTTTAGGAATGACAACTATGAAAATAAGAGCCTCCGTTCGTAAAATTTGTGATAAATGTCGATTGATCCGTAGGAGAGGACGAATTATAGTAATTTGTTCCAATCCGAGACATAAACAAAGACAAGGATAATCTTTTGAAAATGGACTCTATAACATAAAGTAACCAATACAAAAATAGGATCTGTTTTGACATGAAATGGATATATCCATATACCTCGAATTTCTCGTTATAAGATGATAAAGTAAAGTATGGCAAAATCTATACCAAGAACTGGTTCACGGAGAAATGCCCGGATTGGGTCACGTAAGAATATACGCCGAATACCAAAGGGCGTTATTCATGTTCAAGCAAGTTTCAACAATACCATTGTGACTATTACAGATGTCCGAGGTCGGGTAATCTCTTGGGCCTCCGCCGGTACTTGTGGATTCAAAGGTACAAGAAGAGGGACTCCATTTGCTGCTCAAACCGCAGCAGGAAAAGCTATTCGTACAGTCATAGATCAAGGTATGCAACGAGCAGAAGTGATGATCAAAGGTCCCGGTCTCGGTAGGGATGCAGCATTACGAGCTATTCGAAGAAGTGGTATACCATTAAGTTTCGTACGTGATGTAACCCCTATGCCCCATAATGGATGTAGGCCCCCTAAGAAAAGACGTGTATAGAAATAAAAATGAAATAAATTTCAAGAGAAATAAACAATTCAATGATCTGATCAAATAATATTAATATGGTTCGAGAGAAAGTAAGAGTATCTACTCGGACACTACAGTGGAAGTGTGTTGAATCAAGAGCAGATAGTAAACGTCTTTATTATGGACGCTTTATTCTGTCTCCACTTAAGAAAGGACAAGCCGATACAATAGGCATTGCAATACGAAGAGCTTTGCTGGGGGAAATAGAAGGAACATGCATCGCCCGAGCAA